CGTTGTTTATATATTTTTAAACGGAATAAACAGGATTCGAACCTATATCTTCTAGAGTGACAACCTAGTATTTTAACCATTAAAACTATTACTCCACTAATATTTTTAGGTTTAATAGGACTCGAACCTATAACTTCACAGTTATGAGCAGCACATTCTAACCAATTGAATTATAAACCTAAATAATGTTTATTACAAGACTTGAACTTGTATTCTGCAAGAGAAATAGATTTTAAGTCTATCGTGTCTACCATTTCCACCAAATAAACATTTTCTATTTTATATACTATCATAATTATGATTCTCTAAAAATTTAGATATTTATAATTAGTTTTATAAATTTAACATTTGATTTATTTTCTAAAGTGCAAGTTATATTTTATATGTCGATAATATTATAAAACAGAAATCTCTCTAAATAGGACTCGAACCTATAACTTCATGATTAACAGTCATGCGTTCTAACCTTTGAACTATTAAAGATTTTTTTTTTAGTACCATATTTTGATCTAGAATTTTTTTGTGTAGATACACCACTACAATCATATACACCGCGAACTACTTTATAATGTACACCTGGTAAATCTTTACGTTTACCGCCTTGTATTAAAACAATAGAATGTTCTTGTAAATTATGTCCAATACCAGGAATATAACTAGTAATACAATAATTATTACGTAATTTAACTTTTGCAACTTTTCGACGAGCTGAATTTGGTTTTTTTGGATTTTTTATAAAAACATTTAAGCATATACCTTTTTTTTGTGGATTTTTACATAATGCTGAATAATTTTTTAATTGATCCTGTTTTGAATTGAATCTATATTGTAAAACTTGATTTAATGTTGACATTAATTTTTCTTATAATTTCAAGAGAAAAGGGACTTGAACCCTTAAAGTTGGTTTTGGAGACCAATATTTTACCATTAAATTATACTCTTTTAATTATTTAAAACCATTTATAATGAGAATTATTTTTTAATTTTAAAAAATTTTCATTTTGTAATTTATAAGCTGAAAATGTATAACTAGTTTGAAATAATGAATTTAAAATTTCTTGACTTAAAAAATAACTTAAACTATTATATTTAGTTAATTTTACTTTATTACATGCATCTTGTAATAAATTTAAAATTACTCTTACTCTTTTTTTTTTTGGCAAAAATAAAATATATTGAGTTAAACGTGACATATAAACTATTTTTTCAATATAAAATAAAGGTTCGATTATTTGAAAAAAATTTAAAAATATTTTAAAATTATTACGATTTTGAATATTTAAAAAATAAAAAATATTATTTAATAATTTAAATGAATTATATTTTTTGCCATCAATTAAAAATTTATTAATAAATTTTGTACGTAAATTTAAAAATTTCATAAAGTTTCAATAAACATCTCTTGCAAGAATCGAACTTGCTCCAATACCGTGAAAGGGTAATGTCCTAACCAGTAGACTAAAAAGATTAAACATTTGTCTCGAAGTGGAATCGAACCACTACATAAGGTTTTTCAGACCTTCACTCTAACCTCTTGAGTTATCGAAACAATTATTATATTATAATAATAATTTATGATTATAACATAATAACTCAATAAATTTTAATTATAAAAATAATCTATAAATTTATATTACGATTTTGTATTATATATTAAAAGTATAATAAATTAAAATTATCTATAAGAATATTACCACGAACACGATATGAAACTAATAATAAAGATAAACCAATAGAAGTTTCAACAGCAGCAATAGTTAAAATAAATAAAGTAAAAATTTGACCGACAATATCATCTAAATAAATAGAAAAAACAATAAATAAAATATTAACAGATAATAAAATTAATTCAATAGAAATTAAAATAATTAAAATACTTTTTTTATTATAGATTAAACCAAAAAAACTAATTAAAAAAATTATAACAGAAACAAATAAATATTTAATTAAAAACATAATGTATTTGGAAGAATATTATAAGATACTAAAATACCAGCTATAAATATAAACCAGCCAAAGCATAAAGGCAATAAAGATTTCCAACCAATTCTCATTAATTGATCATAACGGAATCTGACATATGCACCACGAATGATAACATAAAGAGAAATAAATAAGAAAATTTTTAAACATAACCAAATAGCACCTGGAATACAAGTTAAACCGAATAAAGGTAACCAACCACCAAAGAAAAGAATACTAATAGTTGTACTCATAACAATAATATTACCATATTCACCAATGAAAAATAAAGCAAAACCCATTGCAGAATATTCAGTATTAAAACCAGAAACTAATTCACCTTCTGCTTCAGGTAAATCAAAAGGATGACGATTACATTCTGCTAATAAAGCAATAAGAAAAATAACGAATAAAGGAAATAATGGAATACAAAACCAAATATATTTTTGTGCTAAAACAATTTTAGTAAAATTTAATGAACCAGTACATAAAAATATAACAGCAAAAACAGCACCAATAGAAAGTTCATAAGAAACCATTTGAGCTGCAGAACGAATAGAACCCATAAATGGATATTTAGTATTACTTGCCCAACCAGAAATAATAATACCATAAATTGCTAAAGAAGAAATAGCATAAAAAAATAAAACACCAACATTAAAATCAGTATAAGTAATACCTTTAGAAAGAGGTAAAACTGCCCAATACATCATAGTACCAATAAAAGTAATAACAGGAGCTAAAATAAATAAAAAAGTATTAACATTTGTTGGTAAAATAATTTCTTTTAACATTAATTTTAAACCATCAGTTAATGGTTGTAAAATACCAGAAGGACCGACTACATTTGGACCTTTTCTACGTTGAATACTACCTAAAATTTCACGTTCAACTAAGGTCATATATGCAACACCTATAAGAACTGGTAAAATAATTAATAAATATTCTAAAATTAATAACAAAGTTTTAATCATTTTTATAAAATTTTTATATAATAATTTTAATAATTACTACGTTTGACTAATGTTTTATTACAATTAGACATAAGTTGAGAAGCCAAGCTAATATTATCATTAGCATAAAATTTATATAAAGAAGAATTAATAGTATAATTTTTTAAATAATTATTTTGTAATTTAATATTATTATATAAAACTAAACTATCTTTAATAGATTTTTGAGATGGATTATAATGACTATAATCATTATTATCAATAACTTGTTTAAAATTTTGTTTAAGAGTATTAAATAAAGTAGTAAATACACTATATAATACTAAAATATTATTTTTAACAGCAAGATTATCATCTTTAATTGTTTCATCAATATGTAAAATATCACCTTGTACATTTACAAAAGAACCAAGTTCTTGAATATAAGGTTTAACTGGTAAAATCATACGAGCATAATCAATATATTTATTATAATGATGACCTTGATAAATAGTGTAAATATTAGCTAAATTAGTATTTTTAGCAAAAGAATCAAAATTTTTATCAACGTTTAATAAATATAAACAATCTAACATATTTAAATCAGTATCTTTATATTTAGTTTGAATATTAAGATATAATTTATTATATAAATCAATATCCGGATAAATATAATTAAAATTATTTTTAGTAATATTTTTAGAAATAGACATTAAACGTTCTTTCATTATTGTAAATAAATTAGCAAGAGATTCTGTTTTAAATAAATTTAAATTTAATAAAAAACTTGGATTTTTTTTAACACTTAAATATTTACAAAAAGTATTATTACCTTCAATAAATTTAATAATAGTTTTTAATTTAAAACCAAAAAAATAAGTAGGATACATTAAATTAGTACGAATACCAAAAGTAATAATAGATAAAGCAGTTGCTAAATATTGTTTACGTAATCTTACATTTAAAAGAGGTAATTCACTTTTTAAATTTGAACCAAAAATAAAACACATATCAGTGTTACTTAAACTAGTTACTTTACCATTAAATAAATAATTAGAATTAAAATCATTATTTATAAAAAGTTTATCTTGAACACTATATTTATTTGAATTACCTATAATATCCATAAATTTAGAAGCTGTAAATATAATTTCATTATTAAGTAATTCACCAAAATAACAACCAATATTTAATGTAGATTTTTTAGAAAGTAAATCAGTTTTTAATGTATAAAAAACTTCATTCCAAGTAATATTACAATATTCACCTGCAGCATTAACATATAAAGGTTTTAAAATACGTTGTTTATATAAACCATCATACATATAACGAACTTTATCAGAAATCCAATTTAAATTTAAATTATAATTAATACGAGGAGTTATTTTAACAATATTTGAACCAAAAAAATGAACTGTTATAAATGAACCTAAACTATCTAATGCATCAAAAGAATTTAAACGTTTTAAATTCCATGGTCTATAAGCAAAAGCATTAGAATGAGAAGTTAAAGCACCTACAGGACATAAATCAATAACATTACCAGAGAATTCACAATCAGCAAATTTAGTTTCAACATAAGAACTAATTTCTGAATTAATACCACGACCGATAATACCTACAAGAGTACTACCAACAACTTCAGCAAAAAAACGGGTACATCTAGTACAATTAATACAACGATTCATAACTGTTTTAACTAAACTACCACGATCTTTATTTAAAATTGCTTTTTTATAACTAAAAGTATGACGAGATCTATCAGTACCAAAGTTATAACTATAATCTTGTAAATCGCATTCACCACCTTGATCACAAGAAGGACAATCCATTGGGTGATTAATTAATAAAAATTCTAAAACATCTTGACGTAATCTGCGTACACGTGCACTATTATAATCAACAATATCATTTGGACGAACACTTGTTGCACATAAAGGAGCAGGTTTACGATCAGCACCTATGATACCTAAGCATAATCTACAGTTACCAGAAACAGGTAATTGATTGTGATAACATAAGTGAGGTACTCTTATATTAAGTGAAAGCAATACTTCAATATATGTAAAATTTGTATATTTATTTAAATCTAAGAATGATTTATTAAGTTTAATAAAATTAGACATAGTTAAGTATAATTATATTATAGTCATACTAAAACAAAGTATGTAATAAGATAGAAAAATATAATTATAAAGTTTAAATGAATATCATGTGACTTTTCAAAAACAAAATTTAAAATTATTAATATATATTACATTAGATAATATGTCTAAATAATTTAATAATTTTAAATTATTTACTTCATAAATAAACACTTATACACACAGAGCATGTTAAACACTATTTTTTTACAAGATATATTATATTTAATTCCTGAATTTTTTTTTATTGCAACAATAATTATTATATTAGTATATAGTATATTTATTTCTAATAAATATATATTATTAAATAATAAAAAATACAACACTCCTATTATTACAAATATTGTTAATAATATTATTCTTTTTTCTTTTTTCATTTTAATAATTTTATATGCTTTAAACTTAAATGTTACTCAAATTTTATTTACAGGTCAATTTACCATTAATTATTATACTCAAATTGGTAAAATCATAACTTTAAGTATTGCTATTTTATGTTTATTAACTTTTAATAATTATCTTAAAGATAATCAAATAAATAACTATGAATATTTAATTTTAACTCAAATCGCAATTTTAAGTATTTGTTTATTATTAAATACAAATGATTTATTACATTATTATATTATTATTGAACTTCAAAGTTTATGCTTTTACACTATAACAGCTTTGAAAAAAAATAATATTTATTCTTCTGAAGCTGGTCTTAAATATTTCATATTAGGTTCTATTATTTCTGGTTTACTTTTATTAGGTATCGCATTACTTTATGGTATGACTGGTTTAACCAATTTAAAAGAACTTTCTTTATTTTTATTAACAACAAAATATAATAAATTAATTATTTTCAGCTTTATTTTAATTTATTCTAGTTTATTATTTAAATTAACTGTTGCTCCTTTCCATGTATGGGCTCCCGATGTATATGAAGGTACACCAAGTATTATTACTTTATTTTTTAATTCTGTACCAAAATTAGCATTAATTGTTATGTTAATAAAATTCCTTAATGTTGTTTTTTTTAATTTTATTGAAATTTGGCAAATATTAATGATTATTAATATTATTTTATCTTTAGTTATTGCTACATTTAATACTTTTAAACAATATAAAATTAAACGTTTCTTAATCTTTAGTTCTATGACTCATATTGGTTATATTTTACTTGGTATAACTACAGGTACTATTGAAGGTATTCAAAGTATTTTTGTTTATTTTATTATTTATATTGTTTCTATTTTAAATATTTGGAGTATTTATATTTATTTTAATAATAAAATTAAATATTTATCAGATTTATCTTATATTTATAAATATAATAAAACTTTAGGTTTAAGTTTTGTTATAACTATGTTTTCTATGGCAGGTGTTCCACCAATGGCTGGTTTCTTAGCAAAATTTTATTCTTTCTTTGTATGCGTAGAAAATAATTTTTATCTTTTAGCAATAATCGGTGTATTATTAAGTATAATTTGTACTTTTTATTATATTAGATTCTTAAAAATTATTTATTTTGAAAATTCTAAAAAATATTTAATTCTTAATCATAATTTAAGTAAAAATACTGCTTTAGTTATAAGTTTAACAAGTATTTTATTATTTTATATATTTATTAATCCATCATCCATTTTTATTATTGCTCATAAAATTGCTTTAAGTTTATGTTTATAAAATCTTCAAAAAAATCACAATATTATATTCTTAAATTCACAAGTTCAAATAAACATGCATTTCAAAATAATATCAACAAAGTTAAAGTGTTATTACAAAATAATAATATAACAAATTTTGTTTATAGTACTTTACCAACAAAAAAAAAAAAATATTACATATTAAGATCACCACATGTTTATAAAAAATCAATTGAAACTTTTGAAGAACAAATATACACTTCAACTTTTAAAATTCAAATTTTTGATTCAAAAGCATATTTACAATTGTTTTATCTAGTAAATTTTTTAAAACAAAATACACCAACTTCTGTAAATATGACTCTTATTTTATCACATAATGTCTAAACAAATATATTATAATAATGTTAAACTTTATATTAATTTCAGTAAATCTATTTTAAATATGTTACCAAATTATGTTCAAGCCTCTATTTATTCTAATAGAGAATTAACTTTTATAATTAATAAAAATTATAATACATTAGTTATAAATTTTTTAAAAAAATATACAAATAGTCAATATCAAACAATGTCTGATATGTGTGCTGTTGATTATCCAACTAAAACATATCGTTTTGAAATTATTTATACTTTATTAAGTCTTGTTTATAATTCTAGAATTAAAATTAAAACTTATCTTAAAGAATTAGATTCTATTGAAACTATAACAAATTTATATAAAGGTGCAAATTGGTGGGAACGTGAAATTTATGATTTCTTTGGTATTTATTTTACAAATAATACTGATTTACGTCGTATTTTAACTGATTATGGTTTTACTGGTCATCCTTTACGTAAAGATTTCCCTTTAGTTGGTTATTATGAAGTTATTTACGATGATATTGAAAAATGTATTAAACGTACTGCTATTGAATATTCTCCTAAATTTAAATCTTATTATAATTTTGATAATTTCTATTCTTTATAAAAAATGTATTTAATAACAAATCAACAAGTCGCAAATACAAAAAATACTATTTCATTAACAAAATATAATAAATTTCAAATAAATTCATCTATTTCAAAAAAAACCAAACAAGCCATTAAAACTTATGATAAAAAAAAAACTAAATTAAATTTAAAATTTTTAAAAATATATCAAAGTAATACTTTTTATTTACAAAATTATAAAATATTTTTTCAACAATTAAGTTCAAATACTAATATCATTAATATTTATATACAAACAACTTTAAATAATATGTTTATTACTATTTCAACTAAAAATACAATTTTAACTAAATCTTTAGCCGCAATCGGTTTTAAAGGTAAATCAAAACAAACTTCTTATGCTTATAAAACTTTTGCTGAATTTTTAGTTACAGAATTACAAACTTTTGCTGAACAAACTAAATCACAAATTATTGTTAATATCTTTGCGAAATCTATTAATCATAAATTAAAAATATTTTTAAAAATTTTAAGTACAAATAATATTAAAATCAATAAAATATATGATATTACACCAATACCATATAATGGTTGTCGAAAAAAAAAAATTTCAATTAAAAAAAAAAAAAAATCTATGATAAAATATTTATCTTATAGATAATTTTTTAATTATATAGATTTATAGCTTATTTTCTATAAATCTATAAAATTTTTTTAAAAATATGTATTTACTTATAGTATTTATTCCTTTATTATCTGTATTTATTACTGGTTTTTTTGGAAATTTCTTAACTAAAAAAGGTACTACAAAAATCGCAAGCATTTTCATTTTTATTGCTTGCATATTATCCTATATAATTTTTTATGAAGTATGCTTCTGTATGAGTCCTTGCTATATTACTTTAAGTCCTTGGATTATTGCAGGTTCTTTTAAATTATATTGGGATTTTATATTTGATAGTTTAACTGCAACTATGCTTGTTGTTGTTTTAACTATATCTACAGTTGTTCACATTTATTCTATAAGCTATATGGCAAATGATCCGCATATTAATCGTTTTATGGCTTACTTATCATTATTCACTTTCTTTATGTTAGTATTAGTTACAGCTAATAATTATATTCAAATGTTTGTTGGTTGGGAAGGTGTTGGTTTATGTTCTTATTTATTAATTAATTTTTGGTATACTCGTATACAAGCAAATAAAGCTGCAATTAAAGCAATGTTAGTTAACCGTGTAGGTGATATTAATATTATTTTTGCTATTGTTACATTATTTTATGTATTCAAATCTGTAGATTATTCTACTGTATTTGCTTTAGCTCCATATTTTACTGAAAATACTATTAATATTTTTAATTTTGATATTAATGTTTTAAATTTAATTTGTATTTTCATCTTTATTGGTGCTGTTGGTAAATCTGCACAAGTAGGTTTACATATTTGGTTACCAGATGCTATGGAAGGTCCTACACCTGTTTCTGCATTAATTCATGCTGCAACAATGGTTACTGCAGGTGTTTTTGTAATTTGTAGAAGTTCTTTTATTTTTGAATTTGCTCCAACTGCATTAACTGTTGTTACTATTGTTGGTGCTATTACAACTTTTTATGCTGCTACTATTGGTTTAGTACAAAACGATTTAAAAAAAGTTATTGCTTATTCTACTTGTAGTCAATTAGGTTATATGATATTTGCTTGTGGTATTTCTGGTTACAATGTTAGTATGTACCATTTAACTAATCATGCATTCTTTAAAGCTTTATTATTCTTAAGTGCAGGTTCAGTTATTCACTCTATGCATGATGAACAAGATATGCGTCGTATGGGTGGTTTATTAAAAGTTTTACCATTTACCTATGCTATGTTTATGATTGGTTCTTTTGCATTATTAGGTTTCCCTTTCTTATCTGGTTACTATTCTAAAGATTTACTTTTAGAATTATCTTTTGCAAATTATACAATATCAAGTCATTTTGCTTATATTTTAGGTACTTTAGCTGCATTCTGTACTGCCTTCTATTCTATGCGTTTATTAATGTTAACTTTCATTGTTCCAACAAATGCATATAAATCTGTTTATACAAGTGCTCATGATGCTCCATTATTAATTGCTCTTCCTTTAACTATCTTATCTATTTTTAGTATTTTTGTTGGTTATTTCTTTAGAGAAATGGCTGTTGGTTTTGGTAGTAATTTTTGGAATAATGCTTTATTCATTAATTTTAATAATAATGCTATGGTTGAAGCAGAATTCTTACCTTTTACAATTAAAATTTTACCTGTTGTTATAAGTCTTTTAGGTCTTATTTTAGCTACAATGATTTATGAATATTTTACTAAATACTTAAATAATTTAATTAATAATAATTTCTTCAGAGAACTTTATATGTTTTTAAATAAAAAATGGTATTTTGATAAATTATATTCTGAATCTATTTATCAAAAAGTTTTATTTATGAGCTATAATCCATTATATGCTGTCTTTGATAAAGGTATTTTTAATGTTTTAGGTCCTAAAGTATTAAATAATACATTAGAAGATTTAAGTACTAAAACTTCTGAAATTCAAACTGGTTTCTTTTATCATTATGCTTTAATTTTCTTAATTAGTATTACTTTATTAATTATAATTAGTAGTGTTTCTTTCTTTAATACTTTAATTGTATTATTTGTTATTTTCTTTTTTGTTTATAAACAACCAAAAAATAACAAATAAATAATATCACTATAATAAAAGTATTCCCTCCTCTATAAGCTATACGTTAAAATATAGCTTAAAAAAATTTAAATAAAAAATATTATTATAAAGATTTACACCCTGAGTTTTAGAAAAAATAAAAGTTGTTTTAATATCAAATTCATTTAAAATTGTTTTAAAAATTGGATTTTTTACTAATTTTTCTAAATAATAAGAATAAGTATTAGCTATTGTAAAACTATAATTATACATTGTATCAAAAGAATTTAAAGTTAATTTATTTTGAATTTCAGGTTGATTAAAAAAATTTATAATTAAAAAATTTAAATATTTATACATTAAAGATTTTGTTAAATTAAATTTTATACCCAAAATTTTATTATTTTTTTTATTTAAAATAATAAAATAACCATTTTTTTCAAATAATTGTTTAAAGAAAAAGAAAATACAAAGTATAGTAAATTTATTATTTAAAGTTTTATTAAAACTAATTAAAATTTGAATTCGTTGTAAATTAGTATAATTATATGCAGTTTTATAATGAATTTTTAAATAACGATTATGATTTATATAAGTTAAATAAAGAGGAAACATAATAAATTTTTTAAAATAATTTTATAGAATATTAATAGCATTAATATTTATTTTTATAGAATATAAACGAAATTCTTTTAAAGTAAGACCAAAAACAGTTGAACCAGCCAAAGTTAATTTTGTACGTGTTTTTTTATTTTTAAAATTTATATTATTGATTAATATACAACCATTAGTATCAAAACTAATACGTTGACCATTAAAACGAGGTTTTGTATATTTTGATTTAATAATTAATGCATTAAATACTTGACCTTTTTTAACTGTTGTTTTTTTATGAATTTTTAATTCTTGTACAGAAATTTTAATAATCTTATTTAATTTAGCATTATTTTTAAACTTAAATGTTTTAAAACATTTAACAATATTTGCACCACTATTATCATAAACTTTTAATTTAGAACAATTTTGAATCATTTATTTAATTTTTTAAACCTGGAGTACCCAAAATTTTTTTATAAGACCAAATATTATTAAAAATTAAGTAAATTAATATAATATTTGTATAAAGAGATCTATTATTAAACATTAAATAATAAAACATATTATTAATAATATTAGAATTTAATAAATTAGTAAAGCAAATAACTGGAACATTATAATTTGAAATTTTATTTAAAAAAATAGCATTTGTTTTATAATCAAAACTAATAACTAAATCGGGAAAAGTATCTAAATAATTTATTAAATTTACTTGTTTAGCTTTAAAATTGGATAAATATGAACAATGCATTTGTTTACTATTTTTTTTTATTAAAAAATTTAAAATATTATTATTAGTATATAAAAATAAAATATTACCATTATTACGAGTTATTGCTTTAATTAATTCTAAATTTTGACGAAGATATTTTATAAATATATTAATATTTAAAAATAAATAATTAAATTTATAACCAATAAATAAAGTATGGTAAATTTTAGTATTTGTTTTTTTTAAATAAAAACAAAGAACAAAAAAATATTTATTATTCAAAATATTAAAATTATTTAAAATTGTATTATTTAGCATTTTTATTTTTATTATTATTTTTTTTTTTTAAAGTAATACATTCATTAATATAGAATATACCTGTACCTTTATATAAATTTGTTTTTTTTTGTAATTTTAAAAAAGATGCAAATTGTGTTAAAATCAATTTATTATTACTATACAAAGTTAAAGTTGTAGGATTAACTAATTTTAAAAAAATTTCAGTTTTAACATTATAAGTTAAAAAATGACTATAACCAACACGAAGTTTAAGTATTTGATTTTCAACAACAAATTTGTAACCAATACCTTTTAAATTTAAAGTTAATGAGTATGGAAAATTAAGAGTATATAATGAAGTATAAAAATTATATAAATAATTTAAATAATAACATTTTTCTTTATTACTCATATAAAATGAATTTAAAGCTATAGGATTTATAAATAATGGCATTAAATTATTTTTTAAATTTTTAGTTTTATACAAATTAAAATATAAAATATTATTATATAAAATTAAATTAAAAAAATTTGTACTAAATCTTAAAATACCATTTTTTGTAATAAAAATTATAAATTTATTAGTTATTAAAATTCGAGAATTTTTAAAAGTATTTAAATCTAATTTAAACATAATCTATTTAATTATTTTTAATAAAAGTAAACCACCTTTATTTTGACGAATAGCTGTATCAATATTTATAATAGTATGATTAGTATCATTAATTGATAAAATATAATCATTATATAAATCAATCGAACGTAATTTAATTAAATCAGCAACAGTACAATAAATAAATTTATGTGGTTTGGAAATACATAAAATTTTTTGAAAAAAAACATTATTAGTTGCAGTATTTAAAAAAATTGTACATGCTGTAAATGTATCATTAACCAAATATGAATCAATAATATTTAATTGTTGAAGTAATTTAAGTACATTTAAACTAAAAGTATTAAATTGTTTAATAACAACTTTATATTTTTTTAGTAAAACAGCGTTATTTAAAGTATTTATTATTTTAACAAGAGTTAACATTTTTAAATTTTACCAACTAGATTTTGTCAAATTTGGAATTTGATGTAAACTCATTAATTTTTTAAAATCAGTACGAGAAATACCATATTTTGTGATAATTGCTTTAGTACGGCCTGATAAAAAACTAATATTTTTATGATAAGTGCGATAATTATATTTATTTAATAACAAATCTTGATTTGCTACTAAAATAAGATATAATAAGCGTTGTTCAATTTGAAATGTTTTTGCATTAAGAACATTATTAATAACAAAAAAATCAAAATAATGTGTTTTAAAATATTTGCATAAAATTTTATAAGTATTACGTTTATTTTTATTAACAAAAATGTAATTCATTTAATTATTATTGCATGTATACTAAACAAAATTATAGTCTTCATTTAGCAATTTGGAAATAACAGGAATCGAACCTATTTCTTATGAATGCAAATCATATATTTTACCATTTAAATTATACCTCCGAGATTAGAAATGGAATCGAACCAATTTAAAGAAATTTGCAGTTTCTCACATTAACCTTTTATGTTATCTAATCAATTTTATAGATCTAATTGGACTTGAACCAACGACTTTACGCTTATCAGGCGTACACTCTAACCAGACTGAGTTATAGATCTTTTAAGGTAAATAATAGGAATCGAACCTATTTGAGTCAAATCCACAGTTTGATACTAAAACCATTTAGTTTTTATTCACCTTTATTTTATTCTTAATACTTTGCTTTAACGATAAAAGCGTTTAATAAGAATAAAATAATTAATCATAATTTTTAAATTATGTGAATACATAAAATTATTTTTAAATATAAAATCATAAAAATCAAAATTATATAATTTTGAGAACATTAAATTATAATATAAATTCTTAATATATAAACTATCAAATTGTTTAATATTTTTTAATGTAATTAAATTATTTAAAAAAACATCATATTCTTTAAAAATATAATTTTTAAAAATGTATTTTATAAGTTTATATTTACGAATATTATATATAAAATATAAATATGTATTATAATAGGTATTTTGAATATTAGAAGTTTTTTTAAAATTTTGATAAATATAATATTTATTAGCTAATTTAAATAAACTATAATTTGTAAAATATAATTTATATAAACGTATCATAGTAAAATTATTATACTTATTAAAATTATAGCAATAAATTGAAGATTTAATATTTAATTTTTTAGAAATTTTATTATAAAATTGTACTGCATAATTATTATATTTATACATTTTAGTTGATTTTATTATTAATTTATGATTATTTTTAGTACAGTTAGTTTTTTGTATGTTTTTATTAATTTGTAAAGAATTGCAATTAAAATTTTGTACAACTTTTGTATTAATAAAATTATAAGTAGAATTCAAACGACGAGTTGAAATATTTAAAATTAAATCGATTAAAAATAATGTATCATTAAAATTATAATTAGTAATAAGATTTAAATTACAATTAAAGTTTTGTATTTTTTTAGTTTTTATAACATTTGATTTTAAAAGATTTAATTTATAATTATAAAAATATTTACTACGACCTTTTCTATAATGATAATAGTTAAATAAAAAATTAAAATTTCGTTTAGAACTATTATTATTAAAATAAAAAGCAATATTTGTTGGTACAAAACGTCTTGATTTCATATGATTTATATAATAATAATTTAATTTTGCACGTTGACTATAATAAGATAAAAAACGATGTGAACGTTTAGTAGCATAACGTTCTGCAAATCTAATATTTAAATAATTATTACATAAATGAATTTTGTATAAAGTATTAAAATTATTTGATTTTAAATTAAAATCAACTAAATTAGATTTATTTAAATTTTTAATTAAATTGTTTAATAAATAAATATTTTTATAAAAAGTATTACAATTAAAATTTGTAAACATTTTATTTGTTTCAAAGAATTGAAGTTTATTTTTCAATTGCATTGAATAAATATTTAAAGTATTTATTAAGTCTTTAGTAATATTATTTAAATCAATATTTTTAATATTTTGAGTCAAATCATTTAAATTTCTAATCATATTTGTTGTATTAACAATACTAGGTGTATAAATTAAAGTATATAATTTACTAGTAGTTGGGTAATATAGATTATTTTTTCTAATATTATTTTGAATTTTGTTCGGATTATTATGTGAAAGTCGTAAACATTGGTTATACATTTGATTTGAAGTCAAAATACGTGTTGAAATACCAAAGCGTATTTTATTATAATATTGAAATAAAAAAGAACGTCTTAATTTTTTTATAGCATTATAACGACGTTTATTATTTTGATAAAAACTACGACATTTTGTATATAATTTATATTTAAAAATATTAGAACTAATATAATAAGTAAGTAAATTAAATTGAAAAGGTTGAATATAACGAGTTTGTTTATTTTTAACTTGTTTAATAACAGACATATCAATTAATTTATATTTATTAGTTCCTACAAAATCACAATAGCCAAAATTTAAATTTTTATCAGTTGAAATTTTATAAAAATTAAATAATTTATTTTTTATATTTATTAATTTAAAAATATCATATATTAAAAATGTATTAATATTATATTGATTAATTGAAGTTTTAAATTTAAAATTAAATTGATTTATATAATAATTTTTAATTAAATAAATATAAAATTTAAATAATAAATTATAGTAATATTTAAAAAAATCATGACTTAAAGAATTTTCAGAAGTAGTTAAACGAAAATTATTTAATATATATTGAAAAGTTTCGAATTTATTTGTAGTTTTAGATAAAGTTTGTAAATAGGTATATTTAGTTTGAAAAACACGTTTTAATAAAATATTACGAAAATAATAATCATTAAAATATAAACGCAAATATTTCATTAAATATTCAATAGTATTAGAATTTATAATAAAATGTTTACGTTTATTTAATACATGTGTCATTTTATTTACGAATAAATAATAATTAAATACTGATTCAAAAAATAAGAAATAATTATTAATAAAAGTAGTATTTTGAAAGGTAATAATATTGGTTTTTCGATTAGTTAAAAAACTATGTTGAGATTTTGAATGAATATAAATTTCTTTTATAAAATTATTAAAATTTAATATAAAAAAATTTTTATAGTTAAAAAAAATAAAACTACCTGTTTTATAATCAATTTCTAAATTACGAATATAAGTTAATTTTGAAAAAAGATTTTTATTTAAATTCATCCAAATTTTTTCATTAATTTTAACTAAATCATTTGTATTTAAAATAAAATTAATATTTGTTACACGAACATTATTAACTAAAATATAACCGTGAGTTATAAAAAAACGAGCTTCATATAAACTAGTAACGAAACCTGCTTTATATAAATTGAAATCTAAACGACATTCAAATTTTAAATAATTAGTTTTTAAAATTTGTGAAAAAGAAAATTCATTATAATTAACTAAATAATTACGTAAAATTTGTTTATTTAAGAATTTATAAAAATATAAACGTTCTACATTTAATTTTCGAGAATGACATAAATAAATAGGACGAATAACTCTTAAATTTTTAGTAGTTGCATATTGTTGTTCAATTAATTTTAATGAAACCCATTTTTTATGATGTAATTTCATTAAATTTAATTTTTTCCATAATTTAATATTTTGATAACGATAATAAACTTTATATTTAGGTTTAAAACGTAAAGCTTTCATCTAGTTTTAACAACAAACAATATTTAATAAGAAACTAACAGACATATTCAAATAATCTAAAATAAAAGTAGGATAAATACCAATTAAGAAAACTAAAATTAAAATTAAACAGAACATAACAAATTCACGTTTATTTAAATCTTGATATAAACCAATAAAATTAACTTGGATATTACCATAACAAACTCTATTAAATAACCATAAAGAATAAATACTACCAAACATCATACTAAGAATTGCAAAAACTGCGATAGTAGTATTAGTATTATAAATACCTAAAAAAATTAAAAATTCACCAATGAAACTACTTGTTGTAGGTAAAGCAATATTTGCTAAAGTAAATAACATAAAAATGACAGTAAAAATAGGCATAGTTTGAACTAAACCACTATAATATTTAATTAAACGAGTATGATAACGTTCATATAAAATACCAACAACTAAGAATAAAGCACCTGAAACTAAACCATGACTGAACATTTGTAATAAAGAACCTTCAATACCATAAATTTTATTAGTATATAAACCAATCATAATTAAATTCATGTGAGCAATAGAAGCATAAGCAACAATACGTTTTAAATCAGTTTGACGAATAGCAACTAAAGAACTATATATTAAGCCTAAAATACTAATAGTATATACAAAAGGTGTATAATAAAAATTTGCAAAAGTAAATAATGGTAAAGAAAAACGTAAAAAACCATAAGTACCTAATTTTAATAAAATACCTGCTAAAATAACAGAACCAGGTGTAGGAGCTTCAACATGAGCTTCTGGTAACCAAATATAAAATGGTAACATTGGAACTTTAACAGCAAATGAGACAAAGAATGCAATCCATAAAAGTTTTTGTAAAAATGGATCAAAATTACAAGTTAATAAAACAATATAATTTGTAGTACCTGTATAATAAAAAATAAATAAAATAGCTAAAAGCATTAAAACAGAACCTACAAAAGTATAAATAAAAAACATATAAGAAGCTAAAATTTTACGTTCTCTAGAACCAAAGAAACCTAAAATTAAATACATAGGAATTAATACACTTTCAAAAAATACATAGAAAAAAACAATATCTAAGCAAGAAAAAACTAAAAGTAATATTGATTCCATAATTAAAAAATTAATATAAAAAAATTTAAAATTAAATTTAATATAATTATAACTAGATAAAATACAAATTGGAAATAAAAAGGTTGTTAATAAAATAAAAAATAAAGAAATACCATCAATACCAATTATAAAATTTAAATTAAAGAAATTTAACCAACTAATTTCATGTAAACCTTGAAAATAAATAGTTGATTTATCAAATAAAAATAAAAGAAAAATTGAAATAAAAAAAGTTATAGATGTACTATAAATAGAAATAGTACGAATTAATTTATTATTATTATTATTCACAAAAAATAAAAGAAAAGCAGCTAATAAAGGTAATAAAATTATAGTTAATAAAATAATATACATTTTTAAGATTTTTTAGAAGAATTTTGAAGTAAAAAAATAAATTGATATACAAACATATTTAAATAATTATATAACTCATTAGTTGAAGATAAATAAGCTTCAATATTATTTAAAGAATAAAAGTTATTATCAATTTTACTAAAAAGAATTGTTTTTGAAATATGTGGTAAAAGAAATTGTATTGCATTAAGATCTTGACAACAATACATAACTAAATTATTAGTTAAATATGGTAAGATAATATAATTTAAATAATTATTATATTTCAATTTTTTTAAAAAATAAAATTGAATATTATGAGTTGCTAATTGAGTTTGCAATTTAGCATCTATTTTTGTATTATAACAAAAGAAAATAAATTTGAATTTTTTTAAATTAGAATTTAATTTAAAAAAATAAAAAAATTTACGTATTAATTTTAAATTAACGATCGATATCACCGAAAACAATATCTAAACTACCAATAACAGTAGTAACATCTGCTATTAAATGACCTCTAGTTAAATAATCAACACTTTGTAAATGAATAAAACCTGAAGATTTTAAATGACATCTATATGGTTTATTAGAACCATCAGAAACTAAATAAACACCAAATTCACCTTTAGGAGCTTCAATAGAGCAATAAACTTCATTAGCTTCAACTTTAAAACCTTCACTAAAAATTTTAAAATGATCTATTAAAGATTCCATTGATTGTTTAATTTGTACTTTAGATGGAATACTGATTTTATAATTATCTGATTTAATAGGACCTTCACTAATTTGATTAATACATTGACTGATAATACGAATACTTTGTCTCATTTCTTCAATACGTATTACATAACGATCAAAACAATCACCATTAGTACCTACAGGAATATCAAAATCAACTTTATCATAAGCATCATATGGGAAAGTTTTACGTAAATCCCATTTAACACCAGTACTACGTAATAAAACACCGGTTAAATTCAAATCTAAAGCATCTTGTTTAGTAATAACACCAATATCAACTAAACGTTCACGCCAAATACGATTATTAGTTAATAATTCTTCCATATCATTTAAACGTTCATTAAATTCAACACAAAAAATATATAAATCATTTAAAAAACCTGCAGGAAGATCTTGTCTAACGCCACCTGGTCTAAAATAATTAGCATGCATTCTAGCACCAGTAACACGTTCATAAAATTCTAATAATTTTTCACGTTCTTCAAATAACCAAATAATAACAGTAGTAGAACCAATATCCAATGCATGAGAACCTAAACCAATTAAATGATTTAAAATACGAGTAATTTCTGCAAAAATAACACGAATATATTGAGCTCTTAATGGAACATTACATTTTAATAATTTTTCAACCGCTAAAACATAACAATGTTCATTTTCTAACATTGCAATATAATCTAAACGATCAAAGTAAGGTAATGCTTGTAAATAAGTTTTATTTTCAATTAATTTTTCAGTACCTCTATGTAAAAAACCAATATGTGGATCTGCTTTTTGAACAATTTCACCTCTTAATTCTAAAATTAATCTTAAAACACCATGAGTTGCTGGGTGTTGTGGACCAAAATTTAAAGTAAAACTTTTTAATTGTCTACGTTTTAACATTTTTTTTTAATTAAATTTTTTTAAATTAACAATTTTAGTTTTAATGCGTAATTTTGACGCACCATAAGTTAATGCTTTGTAAGCAACATCTTCATACACATCGCTTATTTCAAATAAAATTTTACCGGGTTTAACTAAACAAACCCAATATTTTATATCACCTTTACCTTTACCCATACGAGAATCAATATTTTTTGAAGTAACAGAAACATCCGGAAAAACATTTATATAAACTTTTGTTTGTTTATCCAAAAAACGATTAATAGCCATATAAGTAGTTTCAATTTGTTTTGATGTTAAACGTGTATAATCAAGTGCTTTTAAACCATAACTACCTTTTGTTAATATTTTTGAATTATAATTTAAACCGTGTAATCTATTTTTTTTTATTTTAAAATTTTTAAATTTTTTTGGTTTTAAAAGCATTTTTAATTTCTATAATTAATCCATACTTTAATACTACTTGAACCAGTACTTTTAACTAAATTTAAATTAGCATAATCTTTTGCAAAACGAATTTCATTTAAATTTAAGCTACCAAAATTAAAGATAAAAATACGTTTTCTTTTTGTTAAGAAATAACGACCTTTAATTTGAATACGAAGACCTTTAACTTTACAATTTTCATCTTTAAAATACATATTTAATTGTTCACGTAAAATATTAAATAAATTATAAAATAAAAAATTATAAGATTTACTAGTATTATCTAATGAAGATAATTCATAATGTATTATACGAATTAAACTTTCTATATTTAAACGAGCTAAAAATTTATCATTATAGCATAAATAATAAAGAATAAAACGTAAAGATTTATAATATTTTAACATAGAATATCTATTAAATTTTGTATATTTAAATTTGCGAATTTTTTTTTCATTTGTTTTTAAAACTAAATTATAATAATTAGTTTTAATTCGATTAGTTTTATTTAAAAATTTAAATTTAAAAGTATAAGTAGGTTTTAATAAATCTAATGAATAAGTTTTAAAATTTACTGAAGGTAAATATTTATTAACTAAAATATTTTTAGTATTAAAATTTTTATTTAAATTTTTAAATAAAATTTGTAAATTTACACTAGAAGAAAGACAAGTACGTAAAATTTTTAAAATTTCAATTTTTTTTATATTTAAAATTTCTTGATATTTGTAATATAAATAAAAAGTATTAATATAATCATAATTAATTGAAGAATTAAAACTTAAATTTTGTTTTAAATATGCAAAATTACAAAAAAAGTAAATATATATACGTAATTTTGTTGCATATTTATACAAAACAATTTTATCTATAAAAAAAAATTGTTTATTTGTATTCATTTTAAAAATTATATTAATAATTTCACGTATTTGTAAATCTTCATTTAAAGAAAATTTAGTAGGGTTTTTAGCAAACCAATTTGAATTATTATAAATATAATTGTTTAATAATAAAGAACTAACTTTTTGACTCATTTATTTTTTTTATAGCTTTTTTAACTTTATGTTTACAAATTTTACGTGTAAAAATATATTGACCAAATTTAGTACCGATCATATCTTCAGTAATACGTAATTTTTTACAAGACATACCATTATAAACATAAATAATATGATCTAAATATTCTGGTAAAATATAACTAGCACGTTTATAAGTTTTTAAATTTTTTTTATTTTGTAAAATTTGTTTATATAATTGAATATCGTAATTAAATTTCATGTTGTTTATTTTTTACAGTTTTACGACCTTTTGTAATTAAACCCCAAGGAGTAACAGATACACGACCACCTGAAGCTTTACCTTCACCTCCACCATGTGGATGATCTATAGGATTCATTGCAACACCACGTACAGTAGGACGAATATTTATATTTCTAATAGTACCTGCTTTACGAAAATTTTGTAAATCATGATAAGGATTTGACAATTTTCCAATAGTTGCTAAACATTTTAAAGAAATTTTTTTTATACGTTGATTAGCTAATTTAATATAAGCATAACCATTTAAATCAGTATCTTTTTTTAAAATATAAGCAAAATTTCCTGCACTACGTACTAAAGCACTACCTTTACCCGCATACATTTCTATACCATGAATTGGAATATTTAATGGTATATTATATAATGGCATTGTATAACCTATTTTAATTTCGCGAGTTTTCAAAATATCATTTAAAGTATAAACAAAGATTTTATCACCAATTTTTAAATCTTGGGGTGCAAGTATATTAAAATATTGATTAGTTATATCATTTAATAATAATGCAATATAACTTGATCTAACAGGATCATATTGTATATCTTGTACAATTCCTTGTAAATTTTGATGTTTAAAATCAATTAAACGATAATTGATTTTATTACCGCCACCATGATGATAAACGGTAATTTTACCACGAAAATTTCTACCACTTTTTTTATTTAAACCTTGTTTTAAAATATATTTTTTTTTAAAATTATACATTTTAGTAATTTATAATATAATCTTATATAATAGTATATAAAAGAATATAATGTATATTAATAATAATATTTTTAATTTCAAAAATAAACGTTTAATATTAATTTTAAATAAAATTTATGGCTTAAATACAAATCAAATTAACTATATTTTAGCTAATTTAGGTATAAATTCAAATTTAATGATAAACAATTTAACTCCATTAATGTTAAAACAAATTAATGATTTTATAACTAAACATTATATTATAAATAATGATTTACAATATAAAACTACAAATAATAAAAAATTAAAAACATTAATAAATACATATCGTGGATTTCGTTTAGCCAATAAATTACCAAGTCATGGTCAAAATACACATTCAAATGGTAAAACAGCTAAAAAATAAATAAATATATAAACTAAAAAAATATTTAACCTTTCACTATAAGTGTACGAGGAATTGAACCCCGACTCGATCGATTAAAAGTCGATAGCTTTATCCAATTAAGCTATACACTCACATTAATTATTTTAAAATAATTATCTTGATTTCGAACAGATTCGAACTGTTGACGTGGAAAACCACTTTGGATTTACAGTCCAACGCTTTAGACCAACTGAGCTACGAAATCTTATTTTTATAAATTTAACAAAAAATTAGTACTTATTAGCAATTTATATAAACACTAAGCCTATTAAAGTAATAGTCTCTTACTTTTTTTTTAGAAAATAAGAAAAAAAGCTTCATACTTATATTTATTCAGTATTTATCTTTTATTGATTTAGCTACTAAGCAATACAAATTCAAATTTATAACTTATATACCATTGATCAATCTAATTCGGTCCTCTCGTACTAGAATTATTATTTTCTTCTTTTCTTTATTATATGGCAGATAGGGACAAAACTGTCTCACGACGTTTTAAACCCAGCTCACGTACCACTTTAATTGGCGAACAGCCAAACCCTTAGAACCTTCTTCAGCTCTAGGATGTGATGAGCCGACATCGAGGTGCCAAACAATTCCGTCGATATGAGCTCTAGAGAATTATCAGCCTGTTATCCCCGGCGTACCTTTTATCCATTGATCGATAACCTTTCCATAAAGAATTACCGGGTCATTATGATCAACTTTCGTTTCTGTTTGATTTGTCAATCTTACAGTCAAGCAAATTTTAGTCATTATACATAAATAATTATTACAACAATAATTATTAATTTACCTTTATATTTCTCCGTTACCCTTTTGGAGAAAACCACCCCAGTTAAACTACCAATCTTATATATGTCCTTTAAATTTTTTTTTAAAGTTAGTTATTAATCATAAAACGAGTGGTATTTCATTGTTGTTTAAAACTAAATCTAAACTCCCACTTATTCTACACAATTTTATAAAAATAATCAATAAAAAATTGTAGTAAAGGTGCACGGGGTCTTACCGTCTAACCATATATAATTCGCATCTTCACGAATATTTCAATTTCACAAAGCTCATAGTGGAGACAGTGGGGAAGTCGTTACACCATTCATGCACGTCAATAATTAGTTGACAAGGAATTTCGCTACCTTAGGACCATCAGAGTTATGGCCGCCGATTACTGCTGCTTATATTAAAAATAATTATCTTTAATTTTAACTACACAGTTCCTGGCAGGTGTCAGACCTTATACATCATCTTACGATTTAGCAAAGTCCTGTGTTTTTATTAAACAGTCGCTACCCCCTTTTATATTATTTTATTAAGTAATATACTTAATAAAAACCTTTTCTTCCGAAGTTACAAGGTTAATTTGCCGAGTTCCTTCACTATGATTCACTTTATCGTCTTAGTATACTCTACCCATTTACCTGTGTTGGTTTTTAGTACGGTTCTATAAAAAAGTTTTTTGAATTAAATTTAATTAAAGTATATCCTTTAATTGTTTAAGTCCTTTTTAATAATACTCATCAAAATCAGTTTTCACCTAATTTTTAGAGACCGCATTACTTAATTTTGTTTAACAATTATAAATTAAAAACCTTAAATTTTCGACGATAATAATTAATTACCTATTTTATATTATTTAGATTACTCATACCAGTATTATCGCTTCTGATACATTAATAAATTTTTCAATTTATCTTTTTGCATACAGAACGTTCTGTTACCATTTAAACTTATTATTTAAATTTGCTATTTCGGTATATTTCTTCAAATCTCCCTACATCGTCCGAATTTTTAAATTAAACCAATGAGCTTTTACGCTTTCTTTAAAGAATGGCTGCTTCTGAACCTAACTCTTAGTTATCACAATTTAAAAATTCATTTCTTATGAGAAAATTTATAATTTAAAGACCTTAATAAACAATCTGGGCTGTTTCCCTCTCGACCTACAACCTTAGCATTATAAGTCCGATTATCAAAATAATATTTTGTATTCGAAGTTTCCTTAAAATTGGTAAAGCTTTATGGGCAACCCTCTTTTATCGATATCTCTACCACAAAATATTAATTTTAACACTTTACGTAAATAGATTTCACAGAAAACCAGCTATCTCCAAGTTTGATTAGCCTTTCACCCCTAATCACAAATCATCCCAATCTTATGCAACAGACACGGGTTCAGTCCTCAAAAATAAATTAATATTTTGTCAACTTATTCATAATTAGATCACTTGGTTTCGGGTCTTATTTATATAACTTATAAATTCTATTCAAATTCGCTTTTACTAAGTCTACATCTTTCAATTTAAACTTGCTATATAAATAAACTTACTGGTCCATTATACAAAAGGTACATTGTCACTTCTTTTGAAGCTTCAATTGATATAAGCATTAGATTTCAAGATCTTTTCAATTTCGTAAGTTCTATTTCACCTTTCCTTCACAGTACTAGTTCACTATCGATTATTTATTATATTTAGGCTTAAAGGATGGTTCCCTTATCTTCAAACAAAATTACACCTATTTCGTTCTACTCAATTATTTGATAAAATTTAAATACACTGGAATATAATACCATTTCTATAAATTTGTATTTTTCAAAATTTTATCAAATCTATAACCCTTCTCCATGTTCGTTCGCCACTACTTACAGAATATCGTTTGATTTTTATTCTTTAGTTACTTAGATGTTTCAGTTCACTAAATTTTTTATTTTCATTCAGAAAAAGTTTTCTCTTAGGATCTTTATAAATCATAAATAATTTCATTATAAATTTCATTAAAAACGTCCTTAATGTAATAAATATCTAGGTATCCATCTAATGCTCGTATATATATTTATAAAAATAATTTTCAAAGTTAGGAATCGAACCTAAATAACAAATGCATGAAACTTGATAGTAACCATACACTTTGAAAGTTTTATCAATTTACATATCTTTAAAAATTTTTAAATTTAATATTTATTTAAATTCCAACCGCATGTTCCCATACGGTTACCTTGTTACGACTTCATTAAAATCATAAATCACAATTTAATAAATTCTAAATTAATTATAAACTTATAAAATCTTATAAATAATATAAAAAATCTAAAAAATACATCAATTAAAATTTACTTCTTTAATGTGACGGGCGGTGTGTACAGAGCTTAAGTACTAAGATTCACCGTAACATACTAATTTACGATTACTAACGATTCCAACTTCATATAGATAAGTTTCAATCTATAATTCGTATTTAATTTTTTTTTGAAGATTTGCTCTTATTCTCATAATTGCCTCTTTTTGTAAAAAATATTGTAGCACATGTGTAGCCCAATTTATAAGGGTCATAACGACCTATCTTCATCCTTTAAAATAAATTTTCATTTATTTTCAATTTTAATAGTGCTAATTTAATTTATAAACATTTTATTTACAAGTTTTAAATTATTGCAAATTAAAACAAGGGTTGTACTTATATAATAAATTTCAAAACATAAGCTGACGACGGCCATGCAACACCTGTATTATATAAAAAAACTATAAATTGTCAAAAATTGGTAAGATTCCACGCGGACTATCGGATTAAACCACATGCTCCACCGTAAGTATAAGCTCCCGTCAATTCCTTTGAGTTTCAACCTTGCGGTTTTACTCCCCAGGCGAAATATTTAACGTGTTAACTTTGTATATTAGAAAAATTTAAAAATTCTTCACTAATTTATTATTTAAATTAGATTAATCAGTTCTAATATTTAATATTCATTGTTTATAGCATAGACTACCAGGGTACCAAATCCTGTTTGCTACCTATGCTTTCGTCTATCAATGTCAGTATTTTACCAGATTATTGTCTTCACTTACTAGTATTCTTCCTAATATCAATGGATTTTACCCCTACATTAGAAATTCTATAATCCCATAATATACTCAAATTTTTTAGTATTAAAAAAATATTAAAGTTAAGCTTTAATTTTTAATTTTTAATGAAAAAAATCATCTTAAGACACTTTACGCCCAGTAAAGACGAATAATGCTCGTTCCCTCTGTATTACCGCGACTGCTGGCACAGAGTTTGTCAGAACTAATCCTTTAATAATCATTATTTTATTAAATTCTAAGTTTTACAGCGATAAAGCCTTCATCACTTATGTAGTATTGCTGGATCAAACTTGCGTTCATTGTCCAATATTCCCCACTGCTGCCTTAAAATAAGTTCGGGCTTTATTTAAATCCCGATGTGGTTGGTCATTCTCACAAATCAACTAAAGATCTTTGGCTTGGTAGGCTTTATATCTTACCAACTACCTAATCTTCTATACTTATATATCAAAAAACGAATTTTTAAATTCTTTATTTATTATTATTGATTTAACCGAAATTATATACAATAATTTTCTGGTAATATAAATATAATTCCTCACCTTTACGCTATGAAAAAGTATTTAAAATTAAAAATAAATTTAAATAAAATTTCATTCAACTGGCATGTGTTAAAGCATACTACTAGCATTCATTCGGAGCTAGGATCGAACTCTTAAATTAAAATTATATATTTAAATATATAATTCAGAAAACATTAATCTCTTTAAAATCTATATATTTTTATAAAACTAAAAAAGTTTATAAAAATTAATGAACTAAAAAAACAGCATTAGAAACTTCACGAGAAATTTGTTGATAAACTAATTGATAGCGTCTTACAGTTTTATTTGATTCTTTACTTAAAAGAATAGCACTAATCAAACCAATTAATAAAACTAAGCCTGCTAATATAAAATAAAAATAATATACATTAAACATAACTTGACCTAACATTTTAATGTTATCGACAAAATATAATTTACTAAACCAATCATTATAAATAATATTAGTATCGTTAGTTATAAAAATATTAAAAACATCAACATTAAAAATAACATTATAAAAAATAACACAACAAATTAAAATATTAATAAAAGAAATAAATTTAGTTGTATTTTTTTCATTAAGTTTTATTTTAAGCATCATAACTACGAATAAAAATAATATTGTAATTGCACCAACATATATCAAAATAAACATTAAAGCTAAGTAATCTATGTTTAATAAAAATAATATACACATAGTACTAAAAAAAGCGAGTATTAAAAATAAAACAGCATAAACTGCATTATTTACAGAAATAGTCATAAATACAGAAATGATAATAATACTTGCAAAAAAATTGAAAAAGAAATTAGACATTTTCAAAAATATCAGAAAGGTATGAATCGAACATACTACATTTGTGCCCAAGACAAAGACGTTAACCATTGACGTTACATTCTGATTTATTAATGAGAATAGGATTCGAACCTATGGCATCTAGATTATGATTCTATTGTTATACCACTTAACTATCTCACTTTTTTATTTTATTCCCATTCAAGAGCACCTTTTTTATATTCATAGACAAAACCAATAGTCAATAAAATAAAAAAAATAACCATTGCAAAATAACCTGCAACAGATAACATTGATAAAGAAATTGCCCAAGGGAATAAAAATGAAATTTCTAAATCAAACATTAAAAATAAAATAGCAACTAAATAGAAATGAATTTCAAAAGTATTACGAGCATCATCAAAAGGAGTAAAACCACATTCATAAGCAGCTAATTTATTTGAATCATCTGCACGAATACCAAAAATATAAGAAATGGCAAAAGCAACATATGAAATGACTATTGCACAAACAAAATAAACAAATAACGCATATAAATCATTAAAAAACAT